TGAGGGTTTGGTTCATCCCACACGTACACGTCATGGACATCCAGCTTTTCTATGTTCTATCGACTTGTATGTAACTATTGAGAGTCAAGATATTATACATAACGTGACTATTCCACCAAAAAGTTTGCTTTTAGTTCAAAACGATCAATATGTAGAATCAGAACAAGTGATTGCCGAAATCCGTTCGGGAACATATACTTTGAGTTTTAAAGAGAGGGTTCGAAAACATATTTATTCCGACTCAGAGGGCGAAATGCACTGGAGTACTGACGTCTCCCATGCACCTGAATTTATATATAGTAATGTACATCTCTTACCAAAAACAAGCCATCTATGGATATTATCAGGAAGTTCATCCAAATCCAGTATAATTCCCTTTTCGATACACAAGGATCAAGATCAAATGAACGTTCATTCTCTTTCTGTCGAACAAAGATATATTTCTAGCCCTTCAGTAAATAATGATCACGTTAAACAAAAATTCTTTAGTTCAGATTTTTCAGGTAAAAAGGAAGGTAGGATTCCTGATTATTTAGAACTTAATCGAGTCATATGTACTAGCTATTGTAATCTCATATCTTCGGCTATTATCCACGGGAATTCTGATTTATTGGCAAAGAGGCGAAGAAATAGATTCATCATCCCATTCCAATCGATTCAAGAACGAGAGAAAGAACTAATGCCCCACTCCAGTATTTCAATTGAAATACCCATAAATGGTATTTTCCGTAGAAATAGTATTTTTGCTTTTTTCGACGATCGCCAATACCGAAGAAAGAGTTCAGGAATTACTAAATATGGGACTATAGGGGTGCATTCAATTGTCAAAAAAGAAGATTTGATTGAGTATCAAGGAGTCAAAGAATTTAAGCCAAAATACCAAATGAAAGTAGATCGCTTTTTTTTCATTCCAGAGGAAGTGTATATTTTCCCCGAATCTTCTTCCCTAATGGTACGGAATAATAGTATCATTGGAGGAGATACACAAATTACTTTAAATACAAGAAGTCGAGTAGGCGGATTGGTCCGAGTGGAGAAAAAAAAAAAAAAAATAGAACTTAAAATCTTTTCTGGAGATATCCATTTTCCGGGAGAGGCAGATAAGATATCCCGACACAGTGGTATCTTGATACCACCAGGAACGGTAAAAACAAAGTCTAAGGATTCCTTAGAAGTGAAAAGTTGGATATATGTCCAACTTTTCACACCTACCAAGAAAAAGTATTTTGTTTTTGTTCGCCCAGTAGTCATATTCGAAATAGCGGATGGTATAAATTTAGAAAGACTTCTCCTCCAAGCCCCATTGCAGGAAAAGGATAATCTGAAGCTTCGAGTTGTCAATTATATTCTTTATGGAAATGGTAAACCACGTCAGGGAATTTCTGACACAAGTATTCAACTAGTTCGGACTTGTTTAGTCTTGAATTGGGATCAAGACAAAAAAAATTCTTTTATCGAGGGGGCCCAAGCTTCTGTTGTTGAAGTAAATACAAAGGGTCTGATTCGTGATTTTCTAAGAATCAACTTAATGAAATCCCCTATTTCATATATCAGCAGAAAAAGGAATGATCCATCAGGGTCAGGATTGGTCTCTGATAATGGGTTAGATCGTCCCAATATTAATCCATTTTCTTCCGTTTATTCCAAGGCAAGATCACTTAAAAAAAATCAAGGAACTCTTCGTACGTTGTTGAATAGAAATAACGAATGTCAATCGTTGATGATTTTGTCATCATCTAATTGTTTTCGAATGGATCTATTCAATGGTGTAAACTCTCACAATGTAATAAAAGAAACAATTAAAGGAAATCCTATAATTCCACTTAGGAATTGGTTGGGCCCCTTAGGAATAGCCCTTCAATTTGCGAATTTTTATTCATTTTACCATTTCATAACTCATAATCCGATTTTCGTAACTAAATATCTGAAACTTAACAATTTAAAACAGACTTTTCAAGTATTTCAATATTATTTAATGGATGAAAAGGAGAGAATTGTTAATCCCGATCCATGCAGTAAGAGTGTTTTGAATCCATTCAATTTGAAGTGGTATATTCGCCGTCATAATTATTATCATAATTCTTGTGAAGAAAGATTGACAATAATTAGCCCGGGGCAGTTTATTTGTGAAAATATATATATGGCCAAAAACGGACCACACCTAAAATCGGGCCAAGTTATAATTGTTTACGTTGACTATGTAGTAATAAGATCGGCTAATCCTTATTTGGCCACTCCGGGGGCAACTGTTCACGGCCATTATGGAGAAATCCTTTATGAAGGAGATACGTTAGTTACATTTATATATGAAAAATCGAGATCTGGTGATATAACACAGGGTCTTCCAAAAGTGGAACAAGTGTTAGAAGTGCGTTCAATTGATTCAATATCGATAAACTTAGAAAAGAGAGTTGAGAGTTGGAAGGGGTGTATAACAAGAATTCTTGGAATTCCTTGGGGATTCTTGATTGGTGCTGAGTTAACTATAGCGCAAAGTCGTATCTCTTTGGTTAATAAGATCCAAAAGGTTTATCGATCCCAGGGGGTGCAGATCCATAATAGGCATATCGAAATTATTGTACGTCAAATAACATCAAAAGTCTTGGTTTCGGACGATGGAATGTCTAATGTTTTTTTACCCGGAGAACTTATTGGATTATTGCGAGCGGAACGAACAGGACGCGCTTTGGAGGAAGCGATCTGTTACCGAGCCATATTATTGGGAATAACAAGAGCATCTTTGAATACTCAAAGTTTCATATCCGAGGCGAGTTTTCAAGAAACTGCTCGCGTTTTAGCAAAAGCCGCTCTCCGCGGTCGTATTGATTGGTTGAAAGGCCTGAAAGAAAACGTTGTTCTAGGTGGTAGGATACCCGTCGGTACCGGATTCAAAAGATTAGTGCACCGCGCAAAGCAATATAAGAGTATTGCTTTGAAAATCAAAAAGAAGAATTTATTCGAGGGGGAAAGGAGAGATATCTTGTTCCACCACCGAGAATTATTTGATTCGTGCATTTCAAAAATTTCTATGATCCAGCAGAACAATCATTTATAGGATTTAATGATTCCTAAGAGGGGATTTATCCTTTTAACTATCGATTGTCTTGTGATTTGTTACATGGGATTTGTGTTAATAATAATAAAGAAATAAAGATAATACGTAATAGACAGACATTAATCGCTTCGTTCGTATATCAATGTCCAATTTCCGGGAAAAGGGAAAGTTCCGTCGGAACAATTATTTATTTCAGGGTACCCCGTTCTTTTTTTTTTAAAAAAAAAAAAAGAGAGGGAGAAAGTGTGGGGAGAAATGAGAAGAAGATATTGGAACATTAATTTGGAGGAGATGCTGGAAGCAGGAGTTCATTTTGGTCATGGGACTAGAAAATGGGATCCAAGAATGGCACCTTATATTTCTGCAAAGCGTAAAGGTATTCATATTACAAATCTTACTCGAACTGCTCGTTTTTTATCAGAAGCTTGTGATTTAGTTTTTGATGCAGCAAGTAGCCGAAAACAATTCTTAATTGTTGGTACCAAAAAGAAAGCAGCTGATTCAGTAGCGCGAGCTGCAATAAGGGCTCGGTGTCATTATGTTAATAAAAAATGGCTCGGCGGTATTTTAACGAATTGGTCCACTACAGAAACGAGACTTCAAAAGTTCAGGGACTTGAGAATGGAACAAAAAACAGGAAGACTAAACCGCCTTCCGAAGGGGGATGCGGCTCGATTGAAGAGACAGTTATCTGACTTGAAAACATATCTGGGGGGGATTAAATATATGACGGGGTTACCCGATATTGTAATAATTCTTGATCAGCAAGAAGAATATACGGCTCTTCGAGAATGTCTCACTTTGGGAATTCCAACGATTTGTTTAATTGATACAAACAGTGACCCGGATCTGGCAGATATTTCGATTCCAGCGAATGATGACGCTATTGCTTCAATCCGATTAATTCTTAACAAATTAATATTTGCAATTTGTGAGGGTCGTTCTAGTTATATACGAAATCCCTGATTAATTATAAGATAAATAAATATAATAATAAGATAAATAAATAATTTTGCGAACTATATGAATTTATGGAATTGGTTCTTATTTCTGAATCGCACAAAAACAAAAGAGATAAAAAGAACTGGGGATATTCTGTGATTAGTTGTTATTCAAAATAGAAAATAAAAATGGACAACGTTAAAAAAAAAGATAGTTGAATCAAAATAATTCCTTTTTTTTTTCATTCAGAGGGCAATATGAATGTTCTATCATGTTCCATCAACACATTAAAGGGGCTATATGATGTATCCGGTGTGGAAGTAGGCCAGCATTTCTATTGGAAAATAGGGGGGTTTCAAGTCCATGCTCAAGTACTTATTACGTCTTGGGTTGTAATTGCTATTTTATTAGGGTCATCCATTGTAGCTGTTCGGAATCCACAAACCATTCCGACTAATGGCCAGAATTTCTTCGAATATGTCCTTGAATTCATTCGAGACGTGAGCAAAACTCAGATTGGAGAGGAATATGGTCCATGGGTTCCTTTTATTGGAACTCTCTTTCTATTTATTTTTGTTTCTAATTGGTCTGGGGCCCTTTTACCTTGGAAAATCATAGAGTTACCTCATGGAGAGTTAGCTGCACCTACGAATGATATAAATACTACTGTGGCTTTAGCTTTACTTACGTCAGTAGCCTATTTTTATGCCGGCCTTAGCAAAAAAGGATTAGGTTATTTTGGTAAATACATTCAACCAACTCCGATCCTTTTACCCATTAACGTTTTAGAAGATTTCACAAAACCCTTATCGCTTAGCTTTCGACTTTTCGGAAATATATTAGCGGATGAATTAGTAGTTGTTGTTCTTGTTTCTTTAGTGCCTTTAGTGGTTCCTATACCTGTAATGTTTCTTGGATTATTTACAAGCGGTATTCAAGCTCTTATTTTTGCAACTTTAGCTGCGGCTTATATAGGTGAATCCATGGAGGGGCATCATTGACTAATTTTCGAAATAGTTTTTAGAGAATCGCCTTGGTGAACATAAATATAAACATACCTAGACAAAGGGGTCTATACGATCTCGAGGACTAGTAAAAAAGATTACGATATTCGAGAATTGTAAAAAAAAAAGGAAAGAGATCTAAAAGATCTTTTTCCTAAACTTCATTTTACCAATTTAGCCCCCCTTCCAATTCAATGAATATTCTCTTTAGAGTGATAGTGTCTTGATTGTTTTATTCATTCAATTCCAATTTTAGGAGTCATAATCCGAATAAGAATTCTTTATTTGATTTGTTTACAATATGTGATTAGACTTTTCTAGAGCCATTCCCATTTCAGTCGGGTTTTTTATTCAATTCACCGATTGACCAAAACAAAATATTGAATATTAATAAATAATCAATTACATCAACTTAGATCACTTATATTTTTATACAATGATTTACAATGATTCAGCCTAAGGAATTCGTCCGTTTAGTGTCCATTTAGATTGATTCTATCCATCTGAGATAATGATAAATAAAAGGAAGAGAAAAGTTTACAGATTACAAAAAAAAGTGGGTTGTTTAGCAGAGCGGGATCAAACTAGGTGTAGGGAAATATATAATGGCTATAAGCCAACTTTCCTGTGTAGATGTTTTGAAAAATGATTTTATAATCCGATTGAATCTAAGATACGAAACGAATAGTTGGTTTACGTTATGGACGAAAGACATGTATATGGAATATTAGGCATTAACTAGTTATATATTAGTATTAGTTAAAATATATATCTAATCGGCCATATTACTGGGAGTTTAGATCGAGATTCCAATAAAAGTCCTTCTTTTCGGTTGTAAAACTGTAATTGTGAATTGAATATTGAATAAAGAAATTCAATCCCGAAAAGGAGCGAAGAGTTTGAATTCAAAGAATGGCTCGGAATAAAGAAAGAAATGAAAAAACAAAAGGTTGTATGAATTCACAAAAACGCAATGGGCAGAAACTAAAAATAAAAAAGAAATATCAGATATCGAAGTAATTCTAATGATTTAATAATATTATTTATTACTTCAATTTGAAATTTTGAGTTGTTTCGACTGTATGAAAATCTTATCGCTGAAATAATTAAGTCATAGTTTATTGGTTGATTGTATCATTAACCATTTCTTTATTTTGTTGCGAGGAATTTATTATGAATCCATTGATTTCTGCCGCTTCCGTTATTGCTGCTGGGTTGGCCGTTGGGCTTGCTTCTATTGGACCTGGGGTTGGTCAAGGTACTGCTGCAGGCCAGGCTGTAGAAGGTATTGCGAGACAGCCCGAGGCGGAGGGAAAAATACGAGGTACTTTATTACTTAGTCTGGCTTTTATGGAAGCTTTAACAATTTATGGATTGGTTGTTGCATTAGCACTTTTATTTGCGAATCCTTTTGTTTAATCCTAAAAATACGTATTTTTTTATTTTATTGACTTGTGCTTGATGATTGCTTTTTCAAATTATATCAAGATTTAACTCTTTATTTATTTTTCTTTATTTATTTTTCTTTATTTATTTTGAGTGGGACAATTATGGTATGGGAAGGACTGATTTGAGAATGAGGAAGTAGTATACGAACGAACTCGCTTTCTTCCTTCTCCCTTCTTAGTCCAATCAAAACCTTTTTTAGGAAGTGTTGCAGGACAAATAAAAATTCGCAATTAACACGAGACCTAGTACCAAATTATAATAAATATTGTTCTTATTAGAAATTCTAAATTTCTAATTACCGAAAAAGGGTAAGTAAATGAATAGAATACAGATAAATGCATAAAAGAACAATAATATAGAAAATATCAATATAAATATGTATATAGAAAAATAGAAATATATAGAATAAAAAAGAGAATTTAATTAATCTGTCTATATCTATAAAATAAGAGGAGATCCATATGAAAACTATAACCGACTCTTTCGTTTCTTTTGGTCACTGGCCATCCGCCGGGAGCTTCGGGTTTAATACCGATATTTTAGCAACAAATCTAATAAATCTAAGTGTAGTTCTTGGTGTATTGATTTTTTTTGGAAAGGGAGTGTGTGTGAGTTGTTTATTTCAAGAATACGCTGGATTGAACCAGATGACCTCTTTTTTTTTTGGTTTAACTAGGAAAGAAAAGGTGCATGGTCCTGCGAATTACTTCTGAATAAATTAATATTAATAAATGAATAAATTAATAAGAAAATCGTTAAGAACCATAGCATTTCGCGGTTCATTGGTAAATAGACTTTGATTCTCTATCAACCAATAACGTGGGACCATTAATTTAATATGGTTAAAGCTAAACTGTTTGAAGTCCGGATGCAGCAAAGTACTCTTTCTACTACTATGTTAATAGATAAATGGGTTCAAAATTAAAAATGAATAGTTGGAAATTGTTTTCGATAGAGAACACTCATGTCGAAAAAAAATGATTTGAACCCTCCTTTTTTTTTCGAAAAACGGGGATCTCCCCCATTCTTATCCAATGCTGAATCGATAAC